ATAATAAAGACGCTTACTGTCTCTTCTTGATTCAACACACCTCCACTGTAATGTCCGAGTAGATACTTTGACTTTCTCTCGAACCATAGTAATTTTATTTGATCAGATCATTGAATCGTTTATTTCTCTTGAAACCCTTTCAGCCTTTATCTTTATTTAATTCTATACACGTCTTTTTTTAGGGGGTCTACAACCATTATGTGGCATAGGGGTTACGTCTCGTACGAAACTTAAAAGTATACCACTTCTACGAATAGCTCGTAATGCTGCATCTCTTCCCAGTCCAGGGCCCTTTATCCTTACTTCAGCTCGTTGCATGCCTTGATCCACTACTGCTCGAATAGCATTTCCTGCTGCGGTTTGAGCAGCAAAAGGTGTGCCTCTTCTTGTACCCCTGAATCCACAAGTACCCGCGGAGGACCAAGAAATAACCCGACCCCGTACATCTGTAACGGTCACAATGGTATTGTTGAAACTTGCTTGAACATGAATAACTCCCTTTGGTATTCTACGTACATTTTTACGTGAACCACTACGTGTATTTTTACGTGAACCAACTCTTAATATAGGTTTTGCCATATTTTTTCATTTCACAAGAAATATATGGATATATCCATTTCATGTCAAAACGGATCTTTTTTTTTTTTTTGCAGCTCTTTGGAAGTGTCTTTATTTTCTTTAGTAAGATTATCCTTGTCTTTGTTTATGTCTCGGGTTGGAACAAATTACTATAATTCGCCCCCTCCTACGGATTAGTCGACACTTTTCACAAATTTTACGAACGGAAGCCCTTATTTTCATAGTTGTTATTCCTTAATTCTCTTAATAGACTTATTGTTGGAGGAAAAAAAGGTTTCTTGATATTTTTGAATCTTGAATTTTATCTTCGTGAAAGGAATGTTGAAATTGAAAAAACCACTTACTCGTTTGAATCCTTGTTATGGAGTCTAGAAAATGGCTGTACCCTGCTTAACTTAGATCTAAGACCTTACTAACATTTTTCTCTTTTTCTCCTATAGGTATACCTATAAAAAAATATGTCGAATCCTTTCCGAAGCATGACCTCAAATCAAGCAAATCTTTAGTATCTAAACAAACTAGAACCATGCCGTTCGGAAGTGATTGAAAAAGAAAACTTTCATTACTTCGTTTTTTTCTTTAATTTCATTAATTTCATTCGAGGTAAAACATTCTAACCTTTTTTAGCAGGGGTGGTATTCCACAACCCCCCCCTTTTTTTCACAAACGGTAAGTTCCGGATAGCCAATTTTTATATTCCAAGGATTACCATATATAACACAAAATTTCTCCGCCAATTTTTTTTAGTCGAGCTTCTCGATCTGTCATTATACCTTGAGAAGTCGAAAGGATTACAATTCCTATTCCGCCTAAAATTCGTGGAATTCGTTGAGAGTTAGAATAGATTCGTAGACCCGGTCGACTTATTCTCTTTAAATTTAAAATAGTTTTATAGGATTCTTTTTTATTTCGTCTATGTCTTAGGGTTAAAATCAAAAAATATTGCTTGTTTTCGCGATGTTTCCTTACGTTTTCGACGAAACCCTCTCGTAAAAGTATTTTAACAATGCTTTCGGTGATGTTAGTCGATTCTATCCGAACCGTTCCCTTTCTATTCATGTCAGCATTTCGTATAGAGGTTATTATATCAGCAATAGTGTCTTTACCCATGATAAGTTCAAATTCCTTATTGTTCTATAATTTTGATATAATCAACATGTTCTTTTTCTTTTATTTATATCTTTTATTTATATATAGATATATACGAATTATATATTAATATATGAATTCAATTATTAATATTTGAATATTAAGTATTTAAGGCTATATGCGTGATACACAATCTATTAATTTAGATTCATTTTATTTGAATACAATTTTTTGAATCCTATACTAACTATCGATATTTAGGTTTTATAATACCTCAGGAGCTAATGAAACTATTTTAGTAAAGTTTAATTGTCTCAATTCCCGCGGGATCGCCCCAAAAACTCGAGTTCCTTTTGGGTTTCCTTCTTGATCAATGACAACTGCGGCATTGTCATCATATCGTATTATCGTCCCGTTTTTACGTTTGAGTTCTTTACAAGTACGTACAATTACAGCTCTGATCACTTCTGATCTTTCTAGAGGACTGTTTGGTATTGCTTCCTTAATTACAGCAACAATAACGTCACCAATATGAGCATATCGGCGATTACTAGCTCCTATTATTCGAATACACATCAATTCTCGAGCCCCGCTGTTGTCTGCTACATTCAAATAGGTTTGTGGTTGAATCATATCATTTTTTTGTATCTCTTCTTTTAATGCAAAGGACGAAGTAAAAAATATTGTTTGTCAAAAAATGAAAACTTCTAATCTTTTTATTCTTAAATGTTATTTAGCTTTTTCATTCTATATTCCTATTCAGAAATAATGAATTGGGTTTTTATAGGCATTTTTGATGCCGCTATTGAAATAGCTTTTCTGGCTATATTTTCGGGTACACCACCCATTTCATAAAGGATTTTACCAGGTTTAACCACAGCTACCCAATACTCTGGGGATCCTTTCCCAGAACCCATACGCGTTTCCGCGGGTCTTATTGTAACTGGTTTGTCTGGAAATATACGTACCCAAATTTTTCCACCACGTCGTACATTTCGTGTCATTGCTCGTCGCCCTGCTTCTATTTGTCTCGAGGTGATCCAAGCGGGTTCAAGTGTTTGAAGAGCATATCTGCCAAAACAAATACGATTCCCACGGGAAGATATTCCTTTTAGTCTTCCGCGGTGTTGTTTACGAAATCTGGTTCTTTTTGGGTTATAGTTGATGGGTTTTTTCTAAATTAGAAATTCCATCTCTACTACAGAACTGAACGTGAGAGTTTCTTCTCATCCAGCTCCTCACGAATAAAAGGACCAAAAAAGCTTGTATTAAGATATAGATGTAGTTAATGATTAATCCTATTAATCATGGTATTTTTTTGAATTCCCACTTATCTCTTCTAAATTTTCGAAACTTGTGTATGTCTTTTTCGAAATGGAATCCCAGATGAATTCTATATTCTATTTATTCAAATTATTAAAAAATAACGTACACGTAATATCATCATCTCGAATGTAGTTTTTGTTAGAGTTAGAATATTCTAACAAATCCTTATTTTCTTTTATCTTTTTCTTTTTTTTTTTTCGTATTTTATTATTCTTTTATTGACAAAAAACAGAAAACATATTTTTCGCCGGCGAATATTTACTCTTGTCATATCTATTTCAGTTTGATGTTTATCCCACGAGGTCTCAGAATCAAAATAAGAATAGATAATCAAGTTTCTGGTTTATTCCGCCATCCTGTCCAATGAATTACTAAGATTTTTTTTCACTAGAATCCTCTATATTCATGGGTTCCGTCGTTCCCATCGCTTCTTGATTAATCATTAGGCCCGAATTCTACAATGGAGCGCTTACATGAAATTTTACATTTTATTTTTTAATTCGTTTTTGAGTCAATTTTCTCAGTTTTTATTGGCTCAAGGCTCTTAATTTTTTATTTTTGGAACAGATTTATCTAATGATTATGAATGAATCTGTATTGATGCTTTATTACATTGCTTTTCTTACAGTGACCTCATAGACTTTCCAAATTGGAATCATATATCATTAATATTCAATTTTTTCTCTCTTTCTTTCATCCTTCCATTTATCCGCATACTTTTCGATTACCTTTCATAACTTAATAATAATATTTCTTTATTCGTTTTTTTTTACAAAAAAATTCAGTTGCTACAATGATATGATCCGCCTATCATATCTTGACTGATTTTTTTGGATCCAGATAATGCGAAGCAATGAGTTGCTTAGGTTATTTATTAATTATAGTTATTAGTTGCTCTTAGCTCTTAATAGGTAAGTTCTTGTTTTTATCTTAATCTAATCGAATCCTAAACCAACGAGTCACACACTAAGCATAGCAATTATATCAAAGGAGTTTTGATGAAAATTTTTATTCAACCTTATAGAATTGCTTATTTTTTTCTGAAACATAAAAAAGAAAACTGCAGTTTTTTTATTACTGTTATAGTGTTATACTACATAGTTTTCGTTTTTTATCGGTGGATAAAATGTAAAGACAAATAAAGTTTTTTTATTCTTCGTCTACGAATATCCAAATTTTTATTCCTAAGACCCCATAAATAGTTCGAACTGTATAGGAACAATAATCAATTTTAGCGTCAATTGTTTGTAAAGGAACTCTGCCTTCTCTGATCCATTCAACACGTGCAATTTCTTTTCCGTCGATACGTCCTGCAATTTGTACTTGAATTCCTTTTGTATTCGCCTGTTCAGTTAATTCAATAGCTTTTTTCATTGCTTTTCGAAAAGAAACACGGTTTTTTAATTGGCCTGCGATAAACTCTGCCAGAATATTAGGATGCCCGTACGGATTTGAAATTCTGGTAATAGCAATGTTGAGTTTTCTATTGACACAATTAAGTTCTTTTTGAACATTCATCTGTAATTCTTCGACTCTTTGTGGTTTATCTTCAATTAATAATTTAGGAAATCCCATATAGATTATGATTTGAATGAGATCGATTCTTTTTTGAATTTCGATACGTGCAATTCCTTCCATACCAGAGGATATTCTTATATTTTTTTGGACATAATTTTTAATACAGTCTCGTATTTTTTTATCTTCTTCTAAACCTTCAGAATACTTTTTTGGTTGTGCAAACCAAAGAGAATGATGACTTTGGGTTGTACCAAGTCTGAAACCGAGTGGATTTATTTTTTGTCCCATAGGCCTCCACTACTATATGTATCATAACATGTTAGATTTTTGTTTTCATTACTGCATCCAGGTTTTTTTAAATACATTAAATATTCGTCATATTGTTGATAGAAGGATGTATCTTCCAATACGATAGTTATATGACAAGTGGATCGTTTTATTGGGTAACTCCGTCCTCGTGCCCGAGGTTTTAATTTTTTTACAGTATT